GCTAGCGTAGCTTAACTAAAGCATAACACTGAAGATGTTAAGACGGTCCCTAGAAAGGTCCCGTGAGCACAAAGGCTTGGTCCTGACTTTACTGTCAACTTTGGCTAAACTTACACATGCAAGTCTCCGCCCCCCTGTGAGAATGCCCACAGTTTTCTGCCCGAAAACAAGGAGCTGGTATCAGGCACACTTTCCGCAGCCCATGACACCTTGCTTAGCCACACCCTCAAGGGAATTCAGCAGTGATAGACATTAAGCCATAAGTGAAAACTTGACTTAGTTAAAGCCAAGAGGGCCGGTAAAACTCGTGCCAGCCACCGCGGTTATACGAGAGGCTCAAGTTGATAGACATCGGCGTAAAGGGTGGTTAGGAAATTTTTAAACTAAAGCCGAACGCCCTCAGAACTGTTATACGTACCCGAGAGCAAGAAGCCCCACTACGAAAGTGGCTTTATACCCCCGACCCCACGAAAGCTGCGAAACAAACTGGGATTAGATACCCCACTATGCCCAGCCCTAAACCTTGATAGCCCCCTACACCCACTATCCGCCCGGGTACTACGAGCACTAGCTTAAAACCCAAAGGACTTGGCGGTGCTTTAGATCCACCTAGAGGAGCCTGTTCTAGAACCGATAACCCCCGTTAAACCTCACCCCCTCTTGTTCTTCCCGTCTATATACCGCCGTCGTCAGCTTACCCTATGAAGGAACCACAGTAAGCAAAACTAGTACAACTTAAAACGCCAGGTCGAGGTGTAGCATATGAGGGGGGAAGAAATGGGCTACATTCCCTGCCACAGGGAATACGAACAATGTAATGAAATAGACATTAGAAGGAGGATTTAGCAGTAAGCAGAAAATAGAGCGTTCCGCTGAAATTGGCCCTGAAGCGCGCACACACCGCCCGTCACTCTCCCCAAGCCAACATCATCCTATAAATAATACATTTTACCGGTAAAGGGGAGGCAAGTCGTAACATGGTAAGTGTACCGGAAGGTGTACTTGGAAAAATCAGAGTGTAGCTAAGCCAGAAAAGCGTCTCCCTTACACTGAGAAGTCGCCCGTGCAAATCGGACCACCCTGACGCCCAACAGCTAGCCCCTCCATCAACCCCAAATTAACCCTATCTATACCCCCAAATATACCACTCTTTCAACAACAAACCATTTTTCCACCTAAGTACGGGCGACGAAAAAGGACCTAGGAGCAACAGAGAAAGTACCGCAAGGGAACGCTGAAAGAGAAATGAAACAACCCAGTAAAGCACTAAAAAGCAGAGATTACTCCTCGTACCTTTTGCATCATGATTTAGCCAGAAAACCTCAAGCAAAAAGCATTATAGTTTGATACCCCGAAACTAAGCGAGCTACTCCAAGGCAGTCTAATTTATAGGACCCTCCCCGTCTCTGTGGCAAAAGAGTGGGAAGAACTTCGAGTAGAGGTGACAGACCTACCGAGCCTAGTTATAGCTGGTTGCCTGAAAACTGAATAAAAGTTCAGCCCTTTAAATTCTCCATTCCCATTGGCCTAAGGCCTTCACACCGAGCAAAGAAGTTAAAGGAGTTAGTCAAAGGGGGTACAGCCCCTTTGAAACAAGATACAACTTTCCAAGGAGGGTAAAAATCACAACGAACAAAAAGGTTAAATGTCCTAGTGGGCCTAAAAGCAGCCACCTACCCAGAAAGCGTTAAAGCTCGAACATCACCTAATAGCCTTCTAATAAGGACAATACAATTTCACCCCCCTTAAACCTACCAGGCCGTTCCATAAAACTATGGAAGCGTTTATGCTAACATGAGTAATAAGAGGACCCACCTCTCCCCGCACAAGTGTAACTCGGAACGAACCCTTCACCGACCATTAACGGCCCCAAAACAAAGAGGGCCCTAGGCAAAAAACAAACAACTGGAAAACCCCCTAGTTCCTCACCGTTAACCCCACACTGGTGTGCAAACCAGGAAAGACTAAAAGAAAAAGAAGGAACTCGGCAAACATAAGCCTCGCCTGTTTACCAAAAACATCGCCTCTTGAACCCCTAAATATAAGAGGTCCCGCCTGCCCTGTGACTATAAGTTTAACGGCCGCGGTATTTTGACCGTGCAAAGGTAGCGCAATCACTTGTCTTTTAAATGAAGACCTGTATGAATGGCATAACGAGGGCTTAACTGTCTCCTTTTTCCAGTCAATGAAATTGATCTCCCCGTGCAGAAGCGGGGATATTAACATAAGACGAGAAGACCCTATGGAGCTTTAGACACCAGAACAGACCATGTTAAACACCCCTCAAATAAAGGACAAAACTCATTGGCCCCTGTTCTAATGTCTTTGGTTGGGGCGACCGCGGGGAAACAACAAACCCCCATGTGGACCGGGAGCACACTACCCCTACAACCCAGAGTCACAACTCCAAGTAACAGAACTTCTGACCGACAAGATCCGGCGCATAGCCGATCAACGGACCGAGTTACCCTAGGGATAACAGCGCAATCCTCTTCTAGAGCCCATATCGACAAGAGGGTTTACGACCTCGATGTTGGATCAGGACATCCTAATGGTGCAGCCGCTATTAAGGGTTCGTTTGTTCAACGATTAAAGTCCTACGTGATCTGAGTTCAGACCGGAGTAATCCAGGTCAGTTTCTATCTATGTCACGATCTTTTCTAGTACGAAAGGACCGAAAAGAAGGGGCCCCTGTTCTCAATATGCCTCCCCCTCATCTATTGAAATCAACTAAAATAGATAAAAGGGCGTACCCCCTAGCCATAGAAAATGGCTTGTTAAAGTGGCAGAGCCCGGACATTGCAAAAGACCTAAGCCCTTTCCACGGAGGTTCAAGTCCTCCCTTTAACTATGCTCTCAACACTAGTTTCATCCATCCTCAACCCCTTAATTCTTATCGTGTTTGTCCTTCTAGCCGTTGCACTCCTCACGCTTGTCGAACGAAAAGTCCTCGGCTACATACAATTACGAAAGGGCCCAAACATTGTAGGCCCCTACGGCCTCCTCCAACCAATTGCAGACGGACTTAAACTCTTTATAAAAGAACCCGTTCGACCCTCCACCTCCTCGCCCATCCTCTTTCTCTTTACCCCTATACTAGCCCTCACCCTAGCCCTCACCCTTTGAACACCAATACCCCTCCCCTTCCCAATAGCAGATCTCAACCTTGGCATCCTCTTTATCCTTGCCCTCTCCAGTCTAGCAGTTTACTCTATTCTAGGCTCAGGATGGGCCTCCAATTCAAAATACGCCTTAATCGGGGCCCTTCGAGCCGTAGCACAGACTATTTCCTATGAAGTTAGTCTAGGGCTAATCCTTCTTAATGCTATTATTTTTACTGGAGGCTTCACCCTACAAACATTTAGCATCGCCCAAGAAAGCGTCTGATTAATCCTCCCCGCCTGGCCCTTAGCCGCTATATGGTACATTTCCACACTTGCAGAAACAAACCGGGCCCCTTTTGACCTCACAGAAGGTGAGTCTGAACTCGTCTCCGGCTTTAACGTAGAGTACGCAGGAGGACCTTTCGCCCTTTTTTTCCTCGCTGAATACGCCAACATTCTCCTAATAAATACCCTCTCTGCAACTCTATTCCTAGGCGCCTCTGTCTTTCACACCACCCCTGAAATTACAACAACAAACCTTATAATCAAAGCAGCTCTCCTATCTGTCCTCTTCCTATGAGTTCGTGCTTCCTACCCACGATTTCGTTATGACCAACTCATGCACCTAATTTGAAAAAATTTCCTACCACTAACCCTTGCCCTGGTAATTTGACACCTCTCCCTTCCAATTGCACTAACAGGCCTGCCCCCGCAACTATAGCCCGGAGCTGTACCTAAAATAAAGGACCACTTTGATAGAGTGAATCATGAGGGTTAAAGTCCCTCCAACTCCTTAGAAAGAAGGGACTTGAACCCTACCTGAAGAGATCAAAACTCTTAGTGCTTCCTCTACACCACTTCCTAGTAAAGTCAGCTAAATAAGCTTTTGGGCCCATACCCCAAACATGTTGGTTAAACTCCTTCCTTCACTAATGAATCCTTACATCTTAGCCACTCTTCTCTTTGGCATGGGCCTTGGCACAACAATTACATTTGCTAGCTCCCACTGACTTCTCGCCTGAATAGGCCTTGAAATAAATACACTAGCCATTATTCCCCTAATAGCCCAACATCACCACCCACGCGCAGTCGAAGCTACAACCAAATATTTTTTGACTCAAGCCACTGCTGCAGCTACCCTTCTATTTGCAAGTGTAACTAACGCCTGACTAACAGGCCAGTGAGAAATTCAACAAATTACGCACCCCCTCCCAAGTACCATAATCACTCTTGCACTTGCTCTCAAAATTGGTCTAGCCCCCCTTCATGCTTGACTCCCCGAAGTCCTGCAAGGCCTAGACCTCACCACAGGCTTGATCCTTTCAACCTGACAAAAGCTTGCCCCTTTCGCCCTAATTCTTCAACTTCAACCCTCAAGCTCAACACTCCTTATCATCTTAGGTCTTACATCCACGCTTATTGGGGGCTGAGGCGGATTAAACCAAACACAACTCCGCAAGATTCTTGCATATTCATCAATCGCCCACTTAGGCTGAATAATTCTTGTCCTACAATTCTCCCCCTCCATCACCCTCCTCACCCTCCTAACCTATTTCATTATAACATTCTCAACATTTCTTGCATTCAAACTCAACGACTCTACAAATATTAACACCCTTGCCACATCCTGAGCAAAAGCCCCCGCCCTGACAGCTCTCATACCCCTCATTCTACTCTCCCTAGGAGGCCTCCCCCCTCTTACAGGCTTCATGCCAAAATGACTAATTCTTCAAGAACTAACCAAACAAGGGCTTGCCCCTACCGCAACCCTAGCTGCCCTTTCAGCCCTACTTAGCCTGTATTTTTACCTACGCCTCTCGTACGCAATAACCCTTACTATTTCCCCTAACAACCTAACAGGTTCAACCCCCTGACGCTTACCTTCCACTCAACTAACCTACCCCCTCGCCACATCAACTGCAATAACAATTTGCCTCCTGCCTCTCACCCCTGCCATCTCCGCCTTGTTAACCTCCTAAGGGGCTTAGGATAGCACCCAGACCAAGGGCCTTCAAAGCCCTAAGCGGGAGTGAAAATCTCCCAGCCCCTGCTAAAACTTGCAGGATACTAACCCACATCTTCTGTATGCAAAACAGACACTTTAATTAAGCTAAAGCCTTGCTAGACAGGAAGGCCTCGATCCTACAAACTCTTAGTTAACAGCTAAGCGCTTAAACCAACAAGCATCTGTCTAACCTTTCCCCCGCCCGCCTCCAAAAGGGCGGGGGAAAGCCCCGGCAGGGCTCTAACCTGCTTCTTCGGATTTGCAATCTGATATGTATAACACCTCGAGGCTTGATAAGAAGAGGATTTGAACCTCTGTTCGTGGGGCTACAATCCACCGCTTAACACTCAGCCATCTTACCTGTGGCAATCACTCGTTGATTCTTCTCAACTAATCACAAAGATATCGGCACCCTCTATCTAGTATTTGGTGCTTGGGCCGGAATAGTAGGAACTGCACTTAGCCTCCTAATTCGGGCAGAACTAAGTCAGCCCGGCGCTCTCCTCGGAGATGACCAAATTTATAATGTAATTGTTACAGCACATGCTTTTGTAATAATTTTCTTTATAGTAATGCCAATTATGATTGGAGGCTTTGGAAACTGACTAGTACCTCTTATGATCGGTGCACCCGACATAGCTTTCCCTCGAATAAACAATATAAGCTTCTGACTCCTTCCCCCTTCATTCCTTCTCCTTCTTGCCTCTTCTGGAGTCGAAGCAGGGGCTGGCACAGGATGAACTGTTTATCCGCCACTCTCAGGCAATCTCGCCCACGCGGGACCTTCTGTCGATTTAACCATCTTCTCCCTCCATTTAGCGGGGGTATCATCTATTCTTGGCGCAATTAATTTTATTACAACAATTATTAACATAAAACCCCCTGCCATCTCTCAGTACCAAACACCTCTGTTTGTGTGATCCGTCCTAATTACCGCAGTATTGCTTTTATTATCCCTACCCGTGCTTGCTGCCGGCATCACAATACTTCTCACAGACCGAAACCTTAATACAACCTTCTTTGACCCTGCTGGAGGAGGGGACCCTATCCTTTACCAACATTTGTTCTGATTCTTTGGTCACCCTGAAGTCTATATCCTTATCCTCCCTGGCTTTGGTATAATCTCCCACATTGTTGCGTACTACGCGGGTAAAAAAGAACCCTTCGGATACATGGGAATGGTTTGAGCCATAATGGCCATTGGCCTCCTAGGGTTTATTGTCTGAGCTCACCACATGTTTACTGTAGGAATGGACGTAGACACACGAGCTTACTTTACTTCCGCCACAATAATTATTGCTATCCCAACCGGGGTAAAAGTTTTCAGCTGACTGGCCACTCTGCACGGCGGCTCAATTAAATGAGAAACCCCACTCTTATGAGCACTCGGCTTCATTTTCCTCTTTACTGTTGGGGGGCTAACCGGAATTGTTCTAGCCAACTCTTCTCTAGATATTATGCTTCACGACACATATTACGTCGTTGCCCACTTCCACTATGTTCTCTCGATGGGGGCCGTGTTTGCCATCGTTGCCGGATTCGTCCACTGATTCCCCTTATTCTCAGGGTACACGCTCCACAGCACCTGAACCAAAATCCACTTCGGGGTAATGTTTGCTGGTGTTAATATAACTTTCTTCCCACAACATTTCCTGGGGCTGGCAGGAATACCTCGCCGATACTCCGACTATCCCGACGCCTACACCCTTTGAAACACAGTTTCTTCCATTGGCTCAATAGTTTCCCTTATCGCAGTAATTATATTTTTATTTATTATTTGAGAAGCATTCGCCGCTAAACGAGAAGTTTCATCAGTGGAACTCACAGCAACAAACGTAGAATGACTTCACGGTTGCCCTCCTCCTTACCACACCTTCGAAGAACCTGCCTTCGTCCAAGTTCAAACTTGGCCAAGCTACGAAAAATCTGCTTCCACCCCCTCAAGCCCCCAGTAACGAGAAAGGGAGGAATTGAACCCCCATAAACTGGTTTCAAGCCAGCCACATAACCACTCTGTCACTTTCTTCATAAGACACTAGTAAAATCGACCATTACATTGCCTTGTCAAGGCAAAATTGCGGGTTTAAGCCCCGCGTGTCTTACAACAATGGCACATCCCTCCCAACTAGGTTTTCAAGATGCAGCTTCACCTGTAATAGAAGAACTTCTTCACTTCCACGACCATGCCTTAATAATTGTCTTTCTAATTAGCACATTCGTGCTTTACATTATTGTGGCTATAGTAACAACCAAGCTAACTAATAAATTTATCCTAGACTCCCAAGAAATCGAGATCATCTGAACCCTGCTCCCAGCTATCATTCTGATTCTCATTGCCCTCCCCTCCCTACGCATTCTTTATCTTATAGATGAAATTAACGACCCTCATCTTACAATTAAAGCAATAGGTCATCAGTGATACTGAAGTTACGAGTATACTGACTATGAAGACCTCGGCTTTGACTCATACATAATTCCCACACAAGACTTAGCCCCAGGCCAATTCCGCCTTCTAGAAGCAGACCATCGAATAGTAGTACCAGTTGAATCCCCCATCCGGGTCCTAATTTCTGCCGAAGACGTACTTCACTCCTGAGCCGTCCCAAGTCTGGGGGTAAAAATAGACGCCGTCCCAGGACGCCTAAACCAAACAGCATTTATTGCCTCCCACCCCGGCATCTTTTATGGCCAATGCTCTGAAATTTGCGGCGCAAACCACAGCTTTATGCCTATTGTGGTAGAAGCAGTACCACTAGAACACTTTGAAAACTGATCCTCCTTAATACTTGAAGACGCTTCGCTAAGAAGCTAAATAGGGAATAGCGTTAGCCTTTTAAGCTAAAGACTGGTGACCCCCGCCCACCCCTAGCGAAATGCCACAACTTAACCCCGCACCTTGATTCGCTATTCTAGTCTTCTCCTGATTAGTTTTCCTAACAGTCATTCCCCCAAAAGTTCTAGCACACACCTTCCCAAACGACCCAACACTCCAAAGCACAGAGAAACCCAAAACAGAACCCTGAAGTTGACCATGATACTAAGCTTTTTTGACCAATTTATGAGCCCCACATACCTGGGAATCCCCCTCATTGCCCTTGCCCTCAGTTTACCCTGAATCCTCTACCCCAAACCTACCCCACGTTGACTAAACAACCGCCTCATTACGCTCCAAGGATGGTTTATTAACCGCTTTACCCAACAAATTTTTCAACCTTTAAGTTTAGGGGGCCATAAATGAGCAGCCCTTCTCGCCTCCCTTATACTTTTCCTCATTACCTTAAACATACTTGGTCTCCTGCCCTACACCTTTACCCCTACAACACAACTCTCCCTCAACATGGCCTTCGCCGTCCCCCTCTGACTTGCAACAGTCATTATTGGTATGCGAAACCAGCCTACCCATGCCCTAGGCCACCTGTTACCAGAAGGTACCCCCACCCTCTTAATCCCTGTCCTAATTATCATCGAAACAATTAGCCTATTTATTCGCCCCCTCGCACTTGGCGTACGATTAACCGCAAACCTTACAGCCGGTCACCTTTTAATTCAACTCATTGCCACCGCCGCCTTCGTCCTCCTCCCCCTAATACCCACAGTAGCCATTCTGACCGCAGTACTACTATTCCTCCTGACCCTTCTAGAAGTTGCAGTGGCCATAATTCAAGCCTATGTCTTTGTCCTTCTCTTAAGCCTCTACCTACAAGAAAACGTTTAATGGCCCATCAAGTACACGCATATCACATAGTTGACCCCAGCCCATGACCCCTAACAGGCGCAGTAGGCGCCCTTCTACTAACCTCCGGTTTAGCAATCTGAATGCATTTCCATAATATAACCTTACTAACACTAGGTCTTGTCCTTCTTCTTCTAACTATATATCAATGATGACGGGATATTGTCCGAGAAGGAACATTCCAAGGGCACCATACCCCTCCTGTCCAAAAAGGCCTCCGATACGGGATGATCCTCTTTATTACCTCAGAAGTATTCTTCTTCCTAGGTTTCTTCTGAGCCTTTTATCACGCCAGCCTCGCCCCAACTCCAGAACTAGGAGGCTGCTGACCCCCTACAGGAATTACCCCTCTAGACCCCTTCGAAGTCCCCCTGCTCAATACAGCCGTCCTACTAGCCTCAGGAGTCACGGTCACCTGGGCACACCACAGTATCATAGAAGGACATCGAAAAGAAGCAATCCAGTCCCTCACTTTAACTATCCTTCTAGGCTTCTACTTTACCTTCCTTCAAGCAATAGAATACTACGAAGCCCCCTTCACTATTGCAGACGGAATTTATGGTTCCACCTTCTTCGTAGCAACCGGCTTCCACGGACTCCACGTAATCATTGGCTCCACCTTCCTAGCCATCTGCCTTCTACGACAAGTACTATATCATTTCACCTCCGAACACCACTTTGGTTTTGAAGCAGCCGCCTGATACTGACACTTTGTAGACGTTGTCTGACTATTCCTTTATATCTCAATTTACTGATGAGGCTCATATCTTTCTAGTATTAAAGCTAGTACCTGTGACTTCCAATCACCTAGTCTTGGTTAAACCCCAAGGAAAGATAATGAACTTAATCACAACAATACTCATTATTTCTATTACCCTCTCCACTATCCTCGCTATTGTTTCTTTTTGACTTCCCCAAATAACACCTGATCATGAAAAACTTTCCCCCTACGAATGTGGCTTTGATCCCCTAGGATCCGCTCGTCTCCCCTTCTCTCTCCGCTTCTTCCTTGTTGCAATCCTTTTCCTCCTATTCGATTTGGAAATTGCACTGCTCCTTCCCCTTCCTTGAGGGGATCAACTTTCTTCCCCTCTCATAACATTCACCTGAGCCTTCGCTGTTCTTATATTACTAACCCTCGGCCTAATTTATGAATGAACTCAAGGCGGTCTAGAATGGGCTGAATAGACTGTTAGTTTAAGAAAAACCCTTGATTTCGGCTCAAGAGCTTGTGGTTAAAGTCCGTAACCGTCTAATGACCCCTACACATTTCGCCTTTTCCTCTACCTTTCTTCTAGGCCTAGCAGGCCTGGCATTCCACCGAACCCATCTTCTTTCCGCTCTTTTATGTTTAGAGGGTATAATACTCTCACTCTTTATTGCTCTCTCCATGTGAACCCTTCAACTTAACTCCGTTAACTTCTCAGCCTCCCCCATACTTCTCCTGGCTTTCTCAGCCTGTGAAGCAAGCGCCGGTCTCGCACTACTTGTTGCCACTGCCCGCACTCACGGAACAGACCGACTCCAAAACCTAAATCTTCTACAATGCTAAAAATTCTCCTCCCTACTATTATGCTTGTCCCCACTATTTGAGCCGTCCCGGCCAAACACCTCTGATCCACCGCCCTTTCCTACAGTCTACTCATTTCCTTAACCAGCCTAACCTGATTAAAATCATCCGCTGAATCAGGCTGATCTTTTCTCAGCCCTTACATAGCAACAGACCCCCTCTCCACCCCCCTTCTTGCACTAACCTGTTGGCTTCTACCCCTGATAATTCTTGCAAGCCAAAACCACACAGCGTCTGAACCTTCCTCCCGACAACGAACCTACATTACCCTCCTTACATCCTTACAAATCTTCCTCATTATAGCCTTCGGCGCAACCGAAATAATTATGTTTTATATTATGTTTGAAGCTACCCTTATTCCGACCCTTGTAATCATTACTCGTTGGGGAAATCAAACAGAACGACTAAATGCGGGCACTTATTTTTTATTTTATACACTAGCAGGCTCACTCCCTCTGCTTGTCGCTCTCCTACTGCTCCAAAACAGCACTGGCACCCTATCCCTTCTGACACTACAATATGCCCCCTCCCTACAACTCTCTTCTTTCGCCGATAAACTATGATGAGCCGGTTGCTTGCTCGCCTTTCTAGTAAAAATACCCCTCTACGGGGCCCACCTCTGACTTCCCAAGGCACACGTTGAAGCCCCAATCGCTGGTTCCATAGTACTAGCCGCAGTCTTACTAAAGCTAGGGGGCTATGGAATAATACGTATAATAATTATACTAGAACCGCTCACCAAAGAACTCAGCTACCCCTTCATTATCTTCGCCCTCTGAGGAGTAATTATAACTGGCTCAATCTGCCTCCGCCAAACAGACTTAAAATCCCTAATTGCTTATTCCTCAGTAAGTCATATGGGACTCGTAGCAGCAGGCATTCTAATCCAAACCCCCTGAGGTTTTACAGGCGCCCTTATTCTAATAATCGCACACGGTTTAACTTCCTCCGCCCTCTTTTGCCTAGCTAACACAAACTACGAACGAACCCACAGCCGAACCATGGTATTAGCCCGAGGACTCCAAATGGTCTTACCTCTAATAACCGCATGATGATTCATCGCCAGCCTTGCAAACCTTGCCCTCCCTCCTCTTCCAAATCTAATAGGAGAACTCATAATCATTACCTCCCTACTCCACTGATCCTGATGAACAATTGCACTCACGGGAGCTGGAACCCTAATCACTGCAGGCTACTCCCTGTATATATTTCTTATAACACAACGGGGGCCCCTACCAGCACATATTATCTCCCTCGACCCAACACATTCCCGAGAACATCTTCTCCTGGCCCTTCATCTCCTGCCCCTAATTCTTCTAATCACCAAGCCCGAATTAATTTGAGGGTGGACCGCCTGTAGATATAGTTTAACAAAAACATTAGATTGTGATTCTAAAGACAGAGGTTAAAATCCCCTTATTCACCGAGAGAGGTTGACAACAACAAAGACTGCTAATTTTTGCCTCTTAGGTTAGACTCCTAAGCTCACTCGCCCCGCTTCTAAAGGATAACAGCTCATCCGTTGGTCTTAGGAACCAAAAACTCTTGGTGCAAATCCAAGTAGCAGCTATGCACCTCACCTCCACCATAATAACCACTAGTCTAATTCTTATTTTTTTATTACTTATATACCCCATCCTTTCCTCCTTTTCCCCCACCCCCCTCCCTCCCAACTGAGCACTAACCCAGGTTAAAACAGCAGTAAAATGAGCCTTCTTTACTAGCATCATCCCTCTCTGCCTCTTCCTTAACGAAGGCACAGAAACAATTATTACCAGCTGAACTTGAATAAACACCCACACATTTGATATTAATATTAGTCTTAAATTTGATATCTATTCAATTATCTTCACCCCTGTCGCCCTTTATGTCACCTGGTCAATCCTAGAATTTGCCTCCTGATATATACATGCCGACCCGAACATAAATCGGTTTTTTAAATACCTCCTAATCTTCCTTATTGCCATGATCATTCTTGTTACCGCAAACAATATATTTCAACTATTCATCGGTTGAGAAGGTGTCGGGATTATATCTTTTCTCCTCATTGGCTGATGATACGGCCGTGCAGACGCAAACACCGCTGCCCTCCAGGCAGTAGTCTATAACCGAGTGGGAGACATCGGCCTAATTTTTGCTATAGCCTGAATTGCAACCTCCCTTAACTCCTGAGAAATACAACAAATATTTACTTTATCCAAAGACTTTGATCTAACTTACCCCCTCATTGGTCTCATCATTGCTGCCACTGGTAAATCCGCCCAATTTGGCCTCCACCCCTGGCTTCCTTCTGCCATAGAAGGTCCTACGCCGGTCTCTGCCCTACTGCACTCAAGCACCATGGTCGTAGCAGGCATCTTCCTCCTTATCCGCATAAGTCCAATACTAGGAAATAATCAAGCCGCCTTAACCATTTGCCTTTGCTTAGGAGCCCTCACCACCCTCTTTACCGCAACCTGCGCCCTCACCCAAAATGATATCAAAAAAATCGTTGCTTTCTCAACCTCAAGCCAACTGGGTTTAATAATAGTAACAATTGGACTTAACCAGCCCCAACTTGCCTTCCTTCACATCTGCACTCACGCATTCTTTAAAGCTATACTCTTCCTCTGCTCAGGGTCTATTATTCATAGCCTGAACGACGAGCAAGACATCCGGAAAATAGGAGGTATACATCACCTGACTCCTTTCACCTCTTCCTGCTTAACCATCGGAAGCCTAGCTCTCACAGGAACCCCCTTCCTAGCAGGTTTCTTTTCAAAAGATGCTATTATTGAAGCCTTAAACACATCTTACCTAAACGCCTGAGCCCTACTCCTCACCCTCCTAGCTACTTCCTTCACCGCTATCTACAGTCTTCGAGTAATTTTCTTCGTCTCAATAGGCCACCCCCGCTTCAACCCCCTTTCCCCAATTAACGAAAACAATTCAACAGTTATTAACCCCATCAAACGCCTAGCCTGAGGAAGTATTATCGCCGGTCTCCTAATTACCTCTAACATCACCCCCCTGAAAACACCAGTTATATCCATACCGTTCCTTCTCAAAGTTGCCGCCCTAATAGTGACTGTCATCGGCCTTCTCACCGCACTAGAACTCGCCTCACTAACCAATAAGCAATACAAACCAATGCCAAACCTTTCTCCCCACCATTTTTCTAACATACTAGGTTTCTTCCCAATAGTTGTTCATCGCCTCATCCCCAAACTAAACCTGGTTTTAGGACAAACCATCGCCTCCCAAACAGTCGACCAAACATGGTTAGAAAAAATGGGCCCAAAAGCAACTGCTACCCTTAACCTCCCTCTAATTACTACAACTAACAACATTCAGCAGGGTATAATCAAAACCTATCTTTCCCTCTTCTTCTTCACCTTTGGTTTAGCTCTTCTACTACTACTTTATTAAACGGCTCGAAGGGCCCCCCGACTTAAACCCCGCGTTAATTCCAACACCACAAACAACGTTAACAGCAACACTCAAGCCCCTATCACCAAAACACCCCCACCCATCGAATACATCAGAGCTACCCCTCCAACATCCCCCCGAAAAACCGAAAACTCAACAAACTCATCAGCAGACACTCAAGCCCCCTCGTATCACCCCCCTCAAAATAACACCGCCGCCATCCCCACCCCTAATACATACGCCACTATTACCCCTAGTACAGGCCAACTCCCTCAACCCTCAGGATAAGGCTCAGCAGCCAATGCTGCCGAATATGCAAACACTACTAATATTCCCCCCAAATAAATTAAAAATAAAATTAAGGATAAAAAAGACCCCCCATGCCCCACCAACACCCCACACCCTATACCTGCTACCGCAACCAGCCCTAACGCCGCAAAATACGGCGAAGGATTAGAAGCAACCGCCGCAAGACCTATTACCAGCCCTAGTAAAAATATAAACATAATATAAACCATAGTTTCTGCCAGGACTTTAACCAGGACTAATGACTTGAAAAACCACCGTTGTTATTCAACTACAAAAACAATAATGGCCAACCTCCGAAAAACCCACCCCCTCCTAAAAATTGCAAACGACGCACTAGTTGATCTCCCAGCCCCTTCAAACATTTCTGTTTGATGAAATTTTGGCTCTCTACTAGGGCTCTGTCTAGCTGCCCAAATCCTGACAGGCCTTTTCCTAGCCATACACTACACCTCCGATATCGCCACCGCCTTCTCCTCCATTGCCCACATCTGCCGTGATGTTAACTACGGTTGACTCATTCGAAACATGCACGCTAACGGCGCATCCTTTTTCTTCATTTGTATTTATATGCACATCGGCCGAGGCCTGTACTACGGCTCCTACCTCTATAAAGAAACCTGAAACATTGGGGTAATTCTACTCCTTTTAACTATGATAACAGCCTTCGTGGGCTATGTCCTCCCGTGAGGTCAAATATCGTTCTGAGGCGCCACCGTCATCACAAACCTTCTCTCCGCAGTCCCTTATATTGGCAACTCTTTAGTCCAATGAATCTGAGGGGGGTTTTCCGTAGACAACGCCACCTTAACCCGCTTCTTCGCCTTCCATTTCCTCCTTCCCTTCATTATTGCAGCTGCAACAATAGTACACCTTATTTTCCTCCACGAAACCGGATCCAACAACCCCACAGGCCTAAACTCAGACGCCGACAAAATCTCATTCCACCCTTACTTCTCCTACAAAGACTTATTAGGCTTCGCAGTCCTTCTAATCGCCCTCATTTCTCTCGCCCTCTTCTCCCCCAACCTGCTTGGAGACCCCGACAACTTCACCCCCGCAAACCCCTTAGTTACCCCGCCTCATATTAAACCCGAATGATACTTCCTATTTGCCTATGCCATCCTCCGATCAATCCCTAATAAACTTGGTGGGGTTCTCGCCCTCCTGTTCTCGATCCTTGTCTTGATAGTCGTTCCTATTCTTCACACCTCCAAACAACGAGGCTTAACATTTCGCCCTATCACGCAACTTCTCTTCTGACTCTTAGTTGCAGATGTCGCCATCCTCACCTGAATCGGAGGCATACCCGTTGAGGACCCCTTCGTCATTATTGGACAAATTGCATCTTTCCTCTACTTCTTCCTCTTTCTCGTCCTCGCCCCTCTCGCCGGCTGACTAGAAAACAAAATCCTTGAATGAGCCTGCACTAGTAGCTCAGCGCCAGAGCGCCGGTCTTGTAAACCGGACGTCGAAGGTTAAAGCCCTTCCTACTGCTTCAAACAAAGGGGATTTTAACCCCTACCCCTAACTCCCAAAGCTAGGATCCTAATTTAGACTATTGTTTGCCGGGCTCTGCCTTTCATGTAAACGCAATGCATATATGTATTATCACCATTATTTTATGTTAAACATATCCTATATATTAATACATATCATTTACTAAAACATAGATAAATATACCACATATTTGTTTAAACCATTTTAACTAAGGGGTACATAAACCATAACTGAATATACTCCAATAAACTTTATTAACCACTGAACGATAGTTTAAGACCGATCACAACTCTCACCGGTTAAGTTATACCAAGTACCCACCATCCTATTCATTCCCCATATTTAATGTAGTAAGAGCCCACCATCAGTTGATTCCTAAATGTTAACGGTTCTTGAAGGTCAAGGACAAGTATTCGTGGGGGTTTCACTAGGTGAATTATTCCTGGCATCTGGTTCCTATTTCAGGTCCTATAGTTGTTATAATTCCCCATACTTTCATCGACGCTTGCATAAGTTAATGGTGGTAATACATACTCCTCGTTACCCACCATGCCGGGCGTTCTTTCCAGCGTGTGGGGGGTTCTCTTTTTTTTTTCCCTTTCATTTGACATCTCAGAGTGCATACAGAAATGACAGACAAGGTTGAACATTTTCCTTGCATGGAGGAAATAGTATGAATGGTGATAAGATATTGACAGAATAATTGCATAACTGATATCAAGAGCATAAAGTTTAATCAGATATTTAATTTTCCCCAAACTTTCCTATTATCACCCCCGGTTTTTGCGCGTAAACCCCCCCTACCCCCCCAAACTCCTGAGATCTCTAAGACTCCTGTAAACCCCCCGGAAACAGGAAAAGCTCTAGAAGTGTTTTTCGCACTCGTAACGTACAGACATGATTGTTATTCATAAATTGTTTGATGTGTATATTATACTATTGCAATATTGCACAT